TGGCGCGTGATGGTGGTGGGGTGTTAATAGGGGCTAAATAGAGCAGGATTTATATATCTATAGATATTCACGAACGTATGTTTAGTATTGATATTTAAAGTTAAGTTAGTTTGGGGTTTTGGTGTGTATGTAGATTTTTACTAAGCCTTATATTTTAGGTATGTGTTCAGTCTTGTTTTTGGGGTTTGGCAGGACACCGATGGGCATGTATCTTCATTATGGGGTTAACGGGGGGTAAGGGGGGTTTGTCTAAGCTAATTACTTATCTGTTGAATATACGTACGTGTGTACGTGTGTACGTGTGTACGTGTGTACGTGTGTACGTGTGTACGTGTGTACGTGTGTACGTGTGTACGTGTGTACGTGTGTACGTGTGTACGTGTGYACGTGTGYACGTGTGYACGTGTGYACGTGTGYACGTGTGTACGTGTGTACGTGTGTACGTGTGTACGTGTGTACGTGTGTACGTGTGTACGTGTGTACGTGTGTACGTGTGTACGTGTGTACGTGTGTACGTGTGTACGTGTGTACGTGTGTACGTGTGCACGTGTGTACGTGTGCACGTATACGTGGGTGCGCGTGAGTGCGTCCGGTTGAGGCCTTAGGATTGGAGTATATGTCCTGTAACCATTGACTGAATAATACCTTATCTCTACTATGCCAGATCCTAGCATAGAGAATAAGCCCAGCTACATTATATTTGACTGCGTCGGGACTTTTAAGTCATAGCTGAGTTATAACAAGTTCTCCCCCCCAAATAAAAAAGATACCAAATGCATGACACGTACAGTTATGTGTGATCATGGGCTGATTAGTCATTAATCCATCGAGATGTCCTATTTGAGATAACAGCAGGATTGGAGTGATAAACTCGCATGGCCCTGAAGTAAGAACCAGATGCCAGGTATAGTTCCGGTATAGAAACCCCCACGTTGAAATGGGCCCGGAGCGAGGAGAGATACACCTTCGAGCAAGGGTTGTTGGTTTCTCGAGGCCAGGTGATCAAGCTCTTTCGGACAGTTGAGGTCCATAGAGGAATATTGTAGGAAGCAATAGTATGTACGACCATGCTTGATATGTATTATGTAATATAAGGGATATATGTACATGCCTAATATTCATGGGGACAATCATATAATGCACGATATACATAGTATGCCCTGGGTACTGTTATAGATATATGTACATGCCTAATATTCATGGGGACAATCATATAATGCACGATATACATAGTATGCCTTGGGTACTGTTATAGATATATGTACATGCCTAATATTCATGGGGACAATCATATAATGCACGATATACATAGTATGCCTTGGGTACTGTTATAGATATATGTACATGCCTACGTGTGGGTGGTTGTTTGAGTAGTGCTGGCTATGGCGAAATGGGACATACTGGGCAAGCACAGTACGGTAGTGTGTAATATATGAATTATGAAAGTTATGGGGTGAGATCTTGGTATTGCAGGGAATAGTTTAAAAAGAATTTCAGCTTTGGGTGCTGATGGTGGAGTTATTGCTTCTTCCTTGAAGTCCTAGGGAGGGTGGATATTCTCCTTTTTTGGTTTACAAGACCAAGGTATTTATATACTACGAGGACTCTTCATTTTAGGAACCGATTTTCAATTATGCTGGAGATAGGTATAAGGACTAGGATTGTGAAGAAGTATAAGATGGAGGCTAGTTGGCCAATGGTGATGAAGGGGTGTTCTACTGGCTGCCCTCCAATTCATGTTAGGGTTAGTAGGTCTGCTACTAAGAGTCAGAATAAGCATTGACTGAGCGGTCGGAATATCATGCTTCGTTGTTTTGAGGTGTGGAGTAGTGGTATGGCTGCTAGGATTAAGATGGATAGGACGAGGGCTATAACTCCTCCTAGTTTGTTGGGGATGGATCGAAGAATTGCATATGCAAATAGAAAGTATCATTCGGGTTTGATATGGGGTGGGGTATTTAGGGGGTTGGCGGGAGTGTAGTTGTCGGGGTCTCCTAAGAGGTCTGGGGAAAAGAGGACGAGGAGTATGAGTGTCAGGATTAGGAATAGAAGGCCTAGGATGTCTTTGATGGTGTAGTACGGGTGGAATGGGATTTTGTCGGAGTTGGAGGTTAGTCCTGAGGGATTGTTGGATCCTGTTTCGTGAAGAAATAGCAGGTGGACTGCTGCCAGGGCGGCGATAATGAACGGGAGAATGAAGTGGAAGGCAAAGAATCGTGTTAAGGTGGCTTTGTCTACTGAGAACCCGCCTCAGATTCATTCTACTAGGTTGGTGCCGATGTAAGGGATTGCTGATAGGAGGTTGGTAATGACTGTAGCCCCTCAGAAGGATATTTGGCCTCATGGTAGGACGTATCCTATGAAAGCTGTGGCTATTACTGCGAATAGGAGGAGGATTCCGATGTTTCATGTTTCTGAGAAAGTGTATGAGCCGTAATACATGCCACGGCCGATGTGCATGAATAGGCAGATAAAGAATATGGAGGCTCCGTTGGCGTGTATGTATCGGATGATTCAGCCGTAGTTGACGTCACGGCAGATGTGGGTTACTGATGAGAAGGCGGTTGCCGTATCTGATGTGTAGTGTATAGCTAGGAATAGGCCTGTTAGGATCTGTAAGATTAGACAGACTCCTAGAAGGGAACCAAAATTTCATCATGCTGAAATGTTAGAGGGGGCGGGGAGGTCGATGAATGATTCGTTGATGATTTTGATGAGTGGGTGGGATTTTCGGATGTTGGTCATTAAATTCTTGTAGTTGAAGGACAACGATGGTTTTTCATACCATTGGTCATGGTTAGATTCCATGTGGGAATAATGATAATATATATCGTATTTATTTTGAGTGTAGTATTTGTGGTTAGCTTTGTTAGTTTTTCTTCAAAGCCTTCGCCTATTTACGGTGGGTTTGGTTTGATTGTAGCTGGTGGGGTTGGTTGTGGTATTGTGTTGAATTTTGGAGGGTCTTTTTTAGGTTTGATAGTATTTTTGATTTATCTGGGAGGCATGCTTGTGGTGTTTGGTTATACTACTGCTATGGCTACTGAGCCTTATCCTGAGGCTTGGGTGTCTAATAAAGTTGTGTTGGGAACTTTCGTCACTGGAGTATTGGCGGAGTTATTGATGACCTGCTATATTCTAGGGGAAGATAAAATTGAGATTGTTTTTAGTTTTAATGGTGCTGGTGATTGGGTTATTTATGATACTGGTGATTCAGGATTTTTTAGTGAGGAGGCCATGGGAATTGCGGCGTTGTATAGCTATGGGACCTGGTTAGTTATTGTTACTGGTTGGTCCTTGCTTACTGGTGTGTTGGTGATTATGGAAATTACCCGGGGAAATTAATTAGCAGTAAGCCGAGGGCCAGGGTAATTATGAAGGATATGAAGTAGAGTTTAATTAGGCCTTTTTGGTTGGATACAATGGTGGATATTTTTATCTGAAAGTATGAGATGGATTTGGGTAGTACGCTTTCTAGTCAGATTGTGTCTAGTAGTATTGATGCAGATTTTTGGCTTATGCTTAGGTTAATTATTGGTAGGGAGCGGTGAATGATAATTGGGAAATATCCCAGGAGGTTGGAGAATTTGAAGGAGTTTGAGGGATAGTTGAGTTTTAGGTTTTTAGTGATAAGGTTAAGTTCTAGTGCCAGGGCAAAACCTGTGATAGTCACGGCGAGGGCAGTTAATTTTAGATAATGAGGCATAGTTATCTGTGGGATGTTCATTGGAGGAATGTTATGGGAGATCAAATATCCTGCGAAGATACTTCCAACTAAAAGACGTTTAATGGAATTTATCAGAGGTGGGCTATTTTCGTTGATCAGAACAAGAGGGTTAAAGCGAGGCTGTCCTAGGAGTGCGAAGAATATGATTCGAGTGCTGTAGACGGCAGTGAGGGATGTGGCGATGAGAGTAATTAATAGGGCTCAGGCGTTGGTATACGACGTATTGGCAGTCTCAATAATCAGGTCCTTGGAGTAGAATCCAGTTAGGAAGGGTATTCCTGTGAGTGCGAGGCTTCCTACGATAAGGGAGGTTGTGGTGAATGGTATTGATTTAAATAGGCCGCCTATTTTTCGGATATCCTGTTCGTCGTTCAGGCTGTGGATGATTGATCCGGAGCATATGAACAGTATGGCTTTGAAGAATGCGTGTGTGCAAATATGTAAGAATGCGAGGTGGGGTTGGTTGATACCGATGGTTACGATTATAAGTCCGAGTTGGCTTGAGGTGGAAAAAGCGATAATTTTTTTAATGTCATTCTGTGTTAGGGCACAAATAGCTGTGAATAGGGTGGTAATAGCCCCTAGGCATAGTGTTAGAGTCTGGATAGTTTTGTTTTGTTCCATGAGAGGGTAGAAGCGAATTAGTAGGAATACGCCGGCCACCACTATTGTGCTTGAATGGAGTAGAGCAGATACGGGTGTGGGCCCCTCTATGGCTGAGGGCAGTCACGGGTGGAGCCCAAATTGGGCGGACTTACCAGTAGCGGCCAGTAGAAGGCCTGCTAGGGGGAGGCTCAGGTTATCGTGTTGGGTAATAAAAATTTGTTGGAAGTCTCATGCGTTTGAGTTGGTGAGAAATCATGCTATAGCTATGATAAATCCTACATCTCCAATGCGATTGTATAAAATTGCTTGTAGGGCGGCGGTGTTGGCGTCTGTCCGGCCATATCATCATCCAATGAGTAAGAAGGATATGATTCCTACTCCTTCTCAGCCAATGAATAGTTGGAACAGATTGTTGGCGGTCACTAGAATTATTATAGTAATGAGGAATATAAGGAGGTATTTGAAGAATCGGTTGATATAAGGGTCTGCGTGTATATATCACATCGAGAATTCTATGATGGATCATGTGACGAATAATGCTACTGGTACAAAGATGATTGAGAAGTAATCAAGTTTGAAGCTCAGGGAGAGCTTTAGGGTTTGGATTGTTAATCAGTGTCAGTTTGAGACAGTTGTTTCTTGTCCGGAGAGAGTGAAGATCATAGCAGGAATTATGCTGATAGTGAAGGCGTAAGAGGTTGTAGTTTTTACATAGTTGGGGTAAAGGCCACTTTTGTATGTTTGGGTGCAGGATATGATGATTGGTAGCAATAGGATGAATATTGATGTCAGTATAAGGGGAGTTAATAGATTTATTACTTTTATTTGGAGTTGCACCAATTTTTTGGTTCCTAAGACCAATGGATTACTTCTATCCTATAAAAGTTGAAAAAGCCATATTTTTAGGTATGGAAGCATGAATTAGCAGTTCTTGCATACTTTCTCGGTAAATAAGAAGGTTTAAGCCTCTATTACTAGATTCACAATCTAGTGTTTTTATTAAACTATATTTACAATAAATGGGGCCCAAGACAATTTTGGGACTGAGTGATAGGAGTAGGAGCGGGAGCAGGTGGAGTGTTATTAGGGCGTTTTCTCGTGTGAAGGATGGTTTGATGTTTTTGATGTGGTGGGTGTGTTTTCCCCGTTGGGTTGTGATGAGTATATAGAGGGAATATAGGGCTGTGATGATGATATTTGTTCCTATGAGGGTGATGGTGATGTTGGATCATGAGAAGGAGGCCATTACTACAAATAATTCTCCGATTAGGTTGATTGATGGTGGTAGGGCCAGGTTTGCAAGGCTGGCTAGCAATCATCAAGCGGCTATTAGGGGGAGTAGGGTTTGCAGGCCTCGTGCTAGAATTATTGTTCGGCTGTGTACTCGTTCATAATTTGAGTTTGCAAGACAGAATAGCATGGAAGATGTTAGTCCGTGGGCGATTATTAGGGCTGTTGCTCCTATGTAGCTTCATGGGGTTTGAATGAGAACCGCTACGATAACCAGGGCCATGTGGCTTACAGATGAGTATGCGATTAAGGATTTTAGGTCAGTTTGGCGCAAGCAAATAGAGCTTGTTATGATTATTCCTCATAGCGATAGCATTAAGAAGGGGTACGCTATTTGGCCTGTTAGTGGGTTGAGTAGCATTGTGATGCGTATTATTCCGTATCCGCCTAGTTTTAGAAGCACGGCGGCAAGAACTATTGACCCGGCAATTGGGGCCTCTACGTGTGCTTTGGGTAGTCAGAGGTGTAGCCCGTATAGGGGTATTTTTACTATAAATGCTATCATGCATGCTAGTCATATGAAAATGTTGGATCAGGTGGTTGAGATAGGTTTAGCTCAGTATTGTATGATTAGGAAGTTTAGAGAGCCTGATATGTTTTGCATATATAGCAGCGCAACTAGGAGGGGTAATGAGCCCATTAGAGTGTAAAACAGGAAATACAGTCCTGCATTTAGTCGTTCTGTTTGATTTCCCCATCGAGTGATAATAATTAGGGTGGGGATAAGTGTGGCTTCAAATAAGATATAGAACATGATTAGCTCTGTGGCGGTAAATGTTATGATTAGAAATAGTTGTAGGAGAATGAGTATTGTAATGTATAGTTTTTTTCGGGTCAGAGTTTCATTTGATAGATGAGATTGACTGGCTGTGATTATTAGTGGTAGGAGTCATGTAGTTAGTGCTAATAGGGGTGCGGAGAGTGAATCTGAGAAGAATAGTAGTGAAAAGTTAAGACTGTTGTCGCTGAATTGGTTGAGGTATGTAAGGCTGATGAGGCTGATTAGTAGGCTGTAGGCCGTTGAGTTAATTCAGATTATGTTGGGTTTGGATATTCATGTAAGTGGAATTAGTATGATGGTTGGAATGATAATTTTTAGCATTGTAGGAGGTTGAGGTTTTGCACGTAATCGGTTCCATACGTGTTGGATACTATGACTAGCAAGGATAGGCCTAGTGCTGCTTCGCAGGCAGCGAATACTAGCAGTACGATGGGGGCTATACTGGCTAGTGTGAAATGGTTGTTTAAGATTACTGTAGTTATTATAATAAATAAGGATAATATCATGCCCTCTAAGCATAGGAGGGAGGATATTAGGTGGGATCGATAGATTAGTAGGCCCAAGAGAGATGTGATGAAGGCCAGGAAGATGTTGATGTGCACGGCAGACATTTGATAATTATAGTGTATACTACAATCTAATGAGTCGAAATCATTTGTTTTGGTTTAAACTAATTATCATATTCGGTTCACTCTAATCCTTTTTGGGTTCATTCATAAGCCAGACTTGCAGCTAGAAGTAGGATTAATAGTAGGGATGTGATAAGCATAGTTGGTAGGTTGTTTACCTGTGAGGCTCAGGGTAGGGGCAAGAGTAGTGCGATTTCCAGGTCGAATAGTAGGAATGTAATAGCCACCAAGAAGAATTTTATGGAGAAAGGTAGGCGGGCAGACCCCATGGGGTCGAACCCACATTCGTACGGGCTTGCCTTTTCTGCGTATACATTCAACTGGGGTAGTCAAAATGCGATTAGTACGAGTAGTGCAGATAGTGTTGTGTTGGTGAGTAGGGTCAGTATTACGTTTATTATTTCTTTTCGGATTTCACCGAAACTAACTGATTGGAAGTCAATTGTACTAATTAATACTAAAGAAATAGGATCCTCATCAATAAATAGAAACGTATAGGAATAGTCATACTACGTCTACGAAATGTCAGTATCAAGCAGCGGCTTCGAATCCGAAATGGTGATTAGATGTGAAATGGAATTTTAATTGGCGGAGGAAGCAAATAATGAGGAAGGTAGATCCAATAATTACGTGTAATCCGTGGAATCCTGTGGCTATGAAGAAGGTGGACCCGTAAACTCCATCTGAGATTGTAAAAGTAGTTTCATAGTATTCTGAGGCTTGAAGTAATGTAAAATATACCCCTAGGGAGATTGTAATGAATAGAGCTTGAAGTATATGCTTTCGATTACCTTCTATTAGGCTATGGTGGGCTCAGGTGATTGATACTCCGGAGGCCAGTAGTACGGAGGTGTTGAGTAGGGGGACTTCTAAGGGGTTGAGGGGTGTAATACCGGCAGGAGGTCAGCAGCCTCCTAGCTCTGGGGTTGGGGCTAGGCTTGAATGATAAAAGGCCCAGAAAAAGCCTGCAAAGAAGAATACTTCTGAGATGATGAAAAGAATTATTCCGTATCGTAGGCCCTTCTGGACGATGGGTGTGTGGTGGCCTTGGAATGTACTTTCTCGGACAATGTCTCGTCACCATTGGTATATGGTCAGTAGGTTTGTTATTAGTCCTAAGGTCAGTAATGATGTGGAGTTAAAATGAAATCATATTGCTAGCCCGGAGGTCATTAGGAGGGCTGAGAGGGCTCCTGTGAGTGGTCATGGGCTTGGATTTACTATGTGGTATGCATGAGTCTGGTGGGTCATTAAGTATTGTCGTGTAGATATAGGCTAACTAGTAGTGTGAAGACGTAGGCTTGAATTAAGGCTACGGCGAACTCAAGGATTGTTAGTAGGATGAGAATAATAAAAGTGATGAGGGCGACAGGAATATTAATGTTTATTAGGGCGAGAGCAGCCCCTCCGATCAAGTGGATTAGCAGGTGACCTGCAGTAATGTTGGCTGTGAGTCGTACTGCCAGGGCTATTGGTTGGATAAAAAGACTAATAGTCTCGATGATTACAAGTATAGGAATTAGAGGAAGGGGTGTTCCCTGAGGCAGAAAGTGGGCCAGAGATGCTTTAGTTTTATGTCGGAATCCGATAATCACGGCACCGGCCCATAAAGGGATAGCTATTCCCAGGTTTATTGATAGCTGCGTTGTAGGTGTGAATGAGTGTGGAAGTAGTCCCAGTAAGTTGGTTGAGCCAATGAATAAGATTAGAGATATTAGTATGAGGGCTCAGGTTTGTCCTTTATGGTTGTGGATAGCTAGTATTTGCTTTGATGTTAGTTGAACTAATCATTGTTGGAGTGAAATTAGGCGATTATTGATTAGTCGGTTGGGTGTGGGGAATAGGATGCTTGGGAACATAATGATCAGTACGACAATAGGGAGTCCTATTATTGTTGGGGTAGTGAAAGAGGCGAATAGATTTTCGTTCATTTTTTCTCTCAAGGGGTGGATTGTTTTATTGTTGTTGCATGTTTTAGCTCCGGGTTTCACGGGTATAGATATTTTGAGATTTTTAGCTGGAATACGATAAATAGGGTTACAATTATTGACATAATGGTAATGAGTCAGGTTGATGTGTCTAGTTGTGGCATATCATTAAGGGGAGGGCGAGCTCCCAGTCTTTAACTTAAAAGGTTAACGCTTATTTAGCTTCTCAATGATTTTATAGTATGGACGCTGATCATTTTTCGAAGTATGTTAGTGGGACCAGTTCAAGTACGATAGGTATGAAACTATGGTTTGAACCGCAGATTTCTGAGCATTGGCCGTAATATAGTCCGGGTCGTGTACCTATGAGGGTCGTTTGATTTAGTCGGCCTGGGATGGCATCTGTTTTTAGGCCCAATGATGGCACTGCTCACGAATGTAAGACGTCTTCTGATGAAATCAGCATTCGGATGGTTATTTCCATGGGCAGGACCACTCGATTGTCGACTTCTAGTAGTCGCAGCTCTCCGGGCTTTAGCTCTTGAGTAGGAATTATGTAAGAGTCAAAGTTTAAGTCTTCGTAGTCTGTATATTCGTAGCTTCAGTACCATTGATGTCCCATGGTTTTTACGGTTAGAGAAGGGCTGTTGATTTCATCTATTATGTATAGGATTCGTAGAGAGGGTAGTGCGATAAGGATTAGGATGATGGCTGGTAAAATTGTTCAAATGGTTTCTACTTCTTGGGCGTCTATTGTACTTGTGTGTGTAAGCTTAGTTGTCAGCATTAATGAGATAATGTAGAGTACTAAAGAGCTGATCAGGAACACAATTATTAGTGTGTGGTCGTGAAAGTGTAGCAGTTCTTCTATGATGGGAGATGTAGCGTCTTGAAATCCTAGCTGAAATGGATATGCCATGGAGATACAAAGGAGTTGAACCTATAATTTAACTTCGACAAAGTTATGTAAACTTTTACTAGTACCTCTTCATTGAGAAAGACATAGTGGTTATGACATTGGCTTGAAACCAGTTTTAGGGGGTTCGATTCCTTCCTTTCTTATTTAGAGGCAACGTAGGCTGGCTCTTCGAATGTGTGGTATGGTGGAGGGCATCCGTGTAATCATTCAAGGTTAGTTGTAGTTGATTCCACTATCGCTACTTCTCGTTTAGATGCGAAAGCTTCTCATACCATGAAGACTATTAGTATTACCGCTGTAAGTGAAATAAAGGAGCCTATTGAGGACACTGCATTTCAGGTTGTATATGCGTCCGGGTAGTCGGAGTAACGTCGAGGCATTCCGGATAACCCAAGGAAATGTTGAGGGAAGAATGTTATATTTACCCCTACAAACATGATTGTGAAATGGATTTTTGCTCAGGTGTTGTCTAGGGTATATCCTGAGAATAGTGGGAATCAATGTACGAAGCCTCCCATAATGGCAAATACTGCTCCCATTGACAATACATAGTGGAAATGGGCTACTACGTAATATGTGTCGTGAAGAACGATGTCTAGTGAGGAGTTGGCTAGTACGATACCAGTTAGCCCACCCACGGTGAACAAGAAGATGAAGCCTAGGGCTCACAGTATGGCGGGAGATCATTTAATATTCCCTCCGTGGAGGGTAGCAAGTCAGCTGAATACTTTTACTCCTGTTGGGATGGCGATGATTATGGTAGCTGATGTAAAGTATGCTCGTGTGTCGACATCTATTCCCACAGTGAATATATGGTGGGCTCACACGATGAAGCCCAGGAAACCAATGGACATTATTGCCCAGACCATGCCCATGTAGCCAAAGGGTTCCTTTTTGCCTGAGTAATAGGTGACGATGTGGGAAATTATTCCAAAGCCCGGTAGGATCAGGATATACACTTCGGGGTGCCCGAAAAATCAGAACAGATGTTGGTACAGAATAGGGTCTCCTCCTCCAGCAGGGTCAAAAAAGGTTGTATTAAGGTTGCGATCTGTTAGAAGCATGGTAATTCCAGCTGCTAGTACCGGTAGTGATAGGAGCAGTAAAACGGCGGTAATTAAGACTGATCAAACGAATAGAGGTGTCTGGTATTGGGATATGGCAGGGGGTTTTATGTTAATGATTGTGGTGATGAAATTGATAGCCCCTAGAATAGATGATACGCCTGCGAGATGAAGAGAAAAAATGGTAAGATCTACGGATGCTCCTGCGTGGGCTAGGTTGCCAGCCAGGGGAGGATAGACAGTCCACCCAGTACCTGCCCCTGCTTCCACTATTGATGATGCAAGTAGAAGTAGGAAGGATGGGGGTAGGAGTCAGAAGCTTATATTATTCATTCGAGGGAATGCTATATCAGGGGCTCCAATTATTAGTGGGACTAGCCAGTTTCCAAACCCGCCGATCATAATTGGCATGACTATAAAGAAAATTATTACAAACGCGTGGGCGGTAACAACTACATTATAGATCTGATCATCTCCTAGTAGAGAGCCGGGTTGGCCGAGCTCGGCTCGAATCAGAAGACTAAGGGCAGTTCCTACTATACCCGCTCAGGCCCCGAATAGAAGGTACAGGGTGCCAATATCTTTGTGGTTGGTAGAGAATAACCATCGGTTTATGAACATAGGTAAAATGGCTGAGTAAGCATTAGACTGTAAATCTAAAGACAGAGGTTCGAGCCCTCTTTTTGCCAAGCCTTGTGGTGAGATATCACGTTGAATTGCAAATTCAGAGAAGCAGTTTAGACGCTGCCGGGGCTTCTCCCGCCTTTTTTTCCTAGACGGCGGGAGAAGTAGATTGAAGCCAGTTGAGTAGGGTATTTAGCTGTTAACTAAAATTTCGTGGGATGGAAGCCCACCAATCTAGTGAGGACTTAGCTTAATTAAAGTGTTTGATTTGCAATCAATTGATGTGAGATGGGTTCTCGCAGTCCTTATGGGTTGTATGCAGGAGTTAAATCGGTAGTGATTTGCTTAGGGCTTTGAAGGCTCTTGGTCTGTTTTAACCTAAACTCCTAGTCCAAGATTGATAGTAGGGGTGTGAGGGGGATTATTATAGTCGAAATAATAATTAGTGGGGGTAGGAGGGTTATTTTTTTTGTATTGTCAAACTGTCATTTTATTTTCATGTTGTTTATTGATGGGAATATAGTTAGTGCAGTGGTGTATGTGAGTCGTATGTAGAAGTATAGGTTGAGTAGGGCGGTGATGGCTAGTAGTGTTGGTATGATGATTATTTCGTTTTTGGTCAGTTCTTGGATGATTATTCATTTTGGGATAAATCCTGACAATGGGGGCAGGCCTCCCAGGGATAGTATTAGTGTTAAGATGAGGGAGGTGATTAGAGGTGCTTTGTTTCATGTTTGTGACAGCGATAGAATCGTTGTTGCGGAGTTGTATATGAATAGTATGAAAGTGGTTAGTGTTATAATAATGTAAATGGTTAGGTTTAGGAGTATTATCGTGGGGTTGTAGAGGGTAATAGCAGCTATTCATCCTATGTGGGCGATTGAGGAGTACGCTAGGATTTTTCGTAGTTGTGTCTGGTTGAGTCCTCCTCAACCTCCGACTAGTACTGATGTGATGGCTATTGGTAGTAGTAGGTTAGGGTTAATGGTGGGTGAGATTTGGTAGAGGACAGACAGTGGTGCGATTTTTTGTCATGTTAACAGGATTAGGCCTGATGATATGGGGATTCCTTGTGTGACTTCCGGTACTCAGAAATGGAATGGAGCCAATCCTAGTTTTATTGCTAGGGCAACCGTGATTATGGCAGATGCTATGGGATTGAGGTCTTTGGGCATTATTCATTGTCCTGAGTGTAGGAGGTTGATGATAATTCCTATTATTAGGAGTATGGACGCGGTTGCCTGTGTTAAGAGATATTTTGTGGATGCTTCTGTGGCTCGTGGGTTAGATTTTTTCATGAAGATGGGGATAATGGCTAGTATATTTATTTCAAAGCCGATTCAGGTTATTAATCAGTGGGAGCTTGTCAGTACGATTATAGTTCCTAGGATAACGGTTGATATAATAGTGATAAAGATAGGGGGTTTGATTAGTACGGGAAGGGTATAAACCAACATTTTCGGGGTATGGGCCCGATAGCTTATTTAGCTGACCTTACTGTAGAATATGGTGTACATGGTAGCACGAAGATTTTTGAGTTCTTAGGATTAGGTTCGAGTCCTATAATTCTAGAAATAAGAGGGTTTAAACCTCTATTATTTACTCTATCAAAGTAACTCTTTTGTCAGACATATTTCTTATGTTTGGGGTGGAATGCTGGCTGTGATGATGGGTAGGGATACGTGTCATATGCACAGTGCTAGTGTGAGGGGCAGGAAATTTTTTCATAGAAGATGCATTAGTTGGTCGTATCGGAATCGTGGGTAAGATGCTCGGATTCATAGGAAGGTGATTGTTAGGAGTAGTGTTTTGATGATGAAGTTTGCGGTATATAGTTCGGGTATATACGGATTGTGTGATGCTCCGAAGAATAGGATCGTTGTAAGGCTGTTCATTATGATGATATTAGCATATTCTGCTATGAAGAATAGGGCGAATGGGCCTGCTGCATATTCCACGTTGAATCCGGAGACGAGTTCTGATTCTCCTTCTGTGAGGTCGAATGGGGCTCGGTTGGTTTCTGCTAGCGTTGAAATAAATCATATTATGGCCAGGGGTCATGCGGGGATGATGAGTCATATGTGCTCTTGGGTGGTGATTAGGGTGGCTAGTGTGAAGGAGCCGTTTATCAGTAGTACTGATAAGAGAATGATGGCTAGTGTTACTTCGTACGAGATTGTTTGGGCTACGGCTCGTAGGGCCCCGATTAGAGCGTATTTTGAGTTTGAGGCCCACCCTGACCATAGGATTGAGTATACGGCGAGGCTAGATATAGCTAGTATGAATAGTACTCCTAGGTTCATGTTAATAAGTGGGTATGGTATGGGCAGTGGAATTCATATTGTTAAGGCCAGTGTGAGGGCCAGGATTGGGGCTATAATAAATATGGATACGGATGATGTGAGGGGTCGGAGTGGTTCTTTAGTAAAGAGCTTTAGGGCGTCTGCGATGGGTTGAAGTAGGCCATATGGTCCTACGATGTTTGGTCCTTTACGAAATTGTATGTAGCCTAGGACTTTGCGTTCGACTAGTGTTAGGAAGGCTACGGCAAGAAGAATAGGGATACTTAGTGAGAGGATGTTGAGTATAAACATGTTGTTAGGGAGAGGAGTTGAACCTCTGATAGTAAAGGTTTAAGTTTTATGCATTTACCGGGCTCTGCCACCCTAACGAACCCAAACATCTTGGGCGATGTTAATGAGTGAGTTGTTCAGATTAAGATTATATCATCTGTTGTACTTAAGGCGCTCGTGTGGGGTGGGCCTTATTTCTCTTGTCCTTTCGTACTGGGAGAAATTGTTTAATAGATAGAAACCGACCTGGATTACTCCGGTCTGAACTCAGATCACGTAGGACTTTAATCGTTGAACAAACGAACCTTTGATAGCTGCTGCACCATCAGGATGTCCTGATCCAACATCGAGGTCGTAAACCCTATTGTCGATATGGACTCTGAAATAGGATTGCGCTGTTATCCCTAGGGTAACTTGTTCCGTTGATCAAATGTTTTGGATCAATAAGTGATGTGATACTTTCGACTGGTTAGTCTAGATTTAAATCATTCGGAGGTTGTTTTATTCTCCGAGGTCACCCCAACCTAAATTGCTGGCCCATGTAGAGGTTCGTTGTTCCTATCGGTTGAGTTGTGCAGTCTCTTTGGGTCAGTTAATTAAAGCTCCATAGGGTCTTCTCGTCTTATTGCTATATCCCCGCCTCTTCACGGGGAGGTCAATTTCACGGATTGGAAGTAAGAGACAGTTAAACCCTCGTGTGGCCGTTCATACAAGTCCTTATTTAGAGAACAAGTGATTATGCTACCTTTGCACGGTCAGGATACCGCGGCCGTTTAACTAGTGTCACTGGGCAGGCAGTGCCTCTAATACTGGGAATGCTAGAGGTGATGTTTTTGGTAAACAGGCGGGGTTTGTGTTTGCCGAGTTCCTTTTACTTCTTTTAATCTTTCCTTGGTTGCATACCTGTGTTGGGTTAACAGTTGGTTTGATATTTGGTTTATTGTTGGGTTATTTTTATCTTGCTGTTAACTATCAGTGGTCATCCGCTCTGATATAAGCTTATGCAAGGAGAAGTACTTCTTGTTACTCATATTAGCATTATTACTTCTATTATCGAATAGATTGGCCCAGTATTAGATTAGGAGTTGGTTGCATATTTTTGGTATTAAGGTGTTTTTATTGTTGAGCTTGAACGCTTTCTCAATTGATGGCTGCTTTTAGGCCAACTATGGATATTGTTATGCTTACTCTCTAATGAAGGTTGTATCCTAGTTCTAAAAAGCTGTACCTTTTTAGAGTATATTTTAAACTTACATTCGAATTTTTTAGTTTTTTAGGCAAGTTTAAGGTCGAACTAAAATTCTGTTCTGGGCAACCGGCTATCACCAGGCTCGTTAGGCTTTTCACCTCTACCTACAAATCTTCTCACTATTTTGCAACATAGACGAGTTCACTCTGTAAGGTTGTTTGTAGGTAGCTCGTCTGGTTTCGGGGAGTCTAGCTTAAGTTCTCTTTGTTAGATTATGTCTAGCTAATCCATTATGCAAAAGGTACAAGGGATAATCTTTGCTGTGTAGTGCTTTTAATTTTTCTTTCATCTTTCCCTTGCGGTACTGTCTCTATGGCGCCAAATTAAATTTCTATCTCCTATACTTTTAGGGGTTGACTGAATGTTTTAATTTATGGGTTTATGTTAGTTGAGTTTGTGGCTGTTTGGGCTAGGTTTGGCTCAAGATGGTCAGTTTAATGTGAAATCTTCTGGGTGTAAGCCAGACGCTTTGTTTAAGCTACATCTTGTTTTATCCAAGCACACTTTCCAGTATGCTTACCTTGTTACGACTTGTCTCCTCTTGTGTTTGTCGTAGTTTGAATAGGTTGTCTTTGAGTTTGTTTCACTTGAGGAGGGTGACGGGCGGTGTGTGCGTGCTTCATGGCCCGATTCAACTGAGCACTCTATTCTCAGTTTACTGCTAAATCCACCTTTAGTCCTTAATTTCATAAGGGCTTTCGTAGATGGTGTTCTGGTATAGAAAATGTAGCCCATTGGCTTCCCATCTCATGAGTTACACCTTGACCTAACTTTTTTATGTGAGGGTAATTGTGCTTACTGTTTCTCCTTTTTAGGGTTTGCTGAAGATGGCGGTATATAGACTGGATTAGCAAGAGATGGTGAGGTATATCGGGGTTTATCGATTATAGAACAGGCTCCTCTAGAGGGATGTGAAGCACCGCCAAGTCCTTTGAGTTTTAAGCTGTTGCTAGTAGTTCTCTGGCGAATAGTTTTGTTTAATAACTATCTGGGTTTAGGGCTAAGCATAGTGGGGTATCTAATCCCAGTTTGGGTCTTAGCTGTCGTGGGGTTGGAGTTATTAAAGTTACTTTCGTATTATATTTTTATATTAGCTATAGCTTTTTACAGCTTAGCTAAAATTTAACTTTAGTGCGAGGTTGTTTCCGTGACACGCTTTACGCCGTGGGTTTGTTAGTTCGGGTTAATCGTATGGCCGCGGTGGCTGGCACGAAATTTACCAACCCTGGTTTAATATGGCTTAGTCGAACTTTCGTTCATGGCTTAATTTTTATCACTGCTGTATCCCGTAGGGGTGTGGCTGAGCAAGGTGTTGTGAGCTACGTTTTGTGTGCTTGATACCCGCTCCTTTAGGTCGGTTAGCGACTTAGAGGGCATTTTCACCGGTGGGCGGAGGCTTGCATGTGTAATCCTATTAATAACTAACAAAAAGGCTAGGACCAAACCTTTATGTTTATGGAGTCTGGCGACTCATCTAGGCATTTTCAGTGCCTTGCTTTACGAGTTTAAGCTACATTAAC